GTTCATTCTTATTTTTTCGTATTTTGATTTTTCTTGAGTTGAAAACAAAAAAGTCGGATTATACGTGAAATCATTTTTGGAATTGTATATTCAATGATTCACTAACCGTAATGAAATCTCAAATCATAATAAAATATATTATCTATATTTTAGAATAGAATTCTAATAGAATATGAATATTTAGAAAAAAAGAAAAAGCGGGTAGCGGGAATCGAACCCGCATCGTTAGCTTGGAAGGCTAGGGGTTATAGTCGACGTCGATTCAGTGCTTTGAACGTCTCTAATTCAAAACCGAACATGAAACTTTGGTTTCATTCGGCTTCTTTATGGAAGGAGAGTAAATTCTTAGATCTAAGATGTGAACAAAATGAACAAAATTATACCCATAACACCTACGTCAGCTTTTTATTTGAATACAAAAAAATGAATTGCTTTCTAGATGATCCTTCTAGGAGAAGGTGATTTTGACAATCTTTCTAGTTACTTCGTTCTCTATTTCTATTTCAGAGGATCCTAAGGAAAAGGATTTTTTTCCACCGAGCTAAAACAATACGCCGATGTCTCTAGTAAACCAAAGTCATCGCTGAATAGCTATTTTGCTCCAATTTCTTTTTTTAGAAAGAAAAAATGGAGGATTTAGTTACGATTAGAAATCGATCTTTTATCTTTAGCCATGGATCTTTTACTCATACTTATTCAATTGTAAGTCTTGGTCCAATTCAAAAATTATGTTTCGCAATTTCATAATCCAACTTTCTTTTCAATTTAATTTATAAGTGATTCATGGATACAAATCACGAGAATCCGTATTTTTTTCTCGAATTTCTTATTGAGAGGTAAAGGATTAAACCCTTTTAAGAAATAAAGTTTTTGATCGGAATATGAATAAAACCGAAAGACCCTTTAACTATTAGGGGTTAATAGAACGAATCGCACTTTTACCACTAAACTATACCCGCTACAATATGATTATTGTATACAAATGGACCTTTTGTCTAGCAAGATAATTGAGCATGATCAAGATAGGATTATCAAAGAATTGTCAAAATGTAGAGTGCTGGACTTTTTCACGAGTAGATTCAAATTTAATGAGATTTGGAAAAGAGGCTCCATTTAATTATTTATTTCAATATTTATTTCAATTTAATTCAAAATTGAAATTAAAGTTAAATAAATAAAGTTTTCTCTTTTGCTGAAGAAGTTAGATACGGATCAAAAAAACACTAAAATCATAACGGAAAAATGTATTGTGGAAGAATTGATAGTTTCTTTTTTAGTTCGGGTAAAATAGAATAAGTATAACAAGAAAAGAATGTAAATAGTATTTCTTCTTTATTGTCGTTGCTTGAATATTTTATATTCAATTGAATATAATTATAATATATATAATAAAATAATAAAAAGTCCTTTTTGCTTTCAAATCAGATAAATCATTATTTATCTATAATTCTAATTTGTTGGAACAAAAAAAAAGAGCCCGGCTAGGTACTGACCAGGCCGGGCCGTGAGAATAAGAAGGGCCTTTCGAACAAAATCAACACAAAGAGGTCTTGGTTATTTTTTTTAGTTCGATTGTTGGCGCGGTCGAGTCCATCTTTTAGATATTAGATAAAGGAAATTCCTGATTCGTGGATCTCTCTATATAGAAATAATAGAATAGAGAAAGAAAAGAGATAAAAAAAAAACTCTTTAGATTATGTGTAATGTAGTAATTCTCTTTTTCAATCGGGAGAGATGGCTGAGTGGACTAAAGCGTCGGATTGCTAATCCGTTGTACGAGTTATTCGTACCGAGGGTTCGAATCCCTCTCTTTCCGTTTCCGTTGATGACTTTATTTATTTATATAACTTTAATTTATTTATATTATTTTTGATTTCTTTTTTTTTTCAAATTTTGAAAATCTTAGTGAAACGTGTGAATAGATAAAATCCTAAGAAAATTTGAAAATTAACCAAGGAAACCTTTTGTATTTTATTCTTCACGTCCAGGATTACGCCCCGGATCATTAGATAGGAATCCAAAGATAAAGAGAGAAACAAAAAATATCACTACGGTATAAACGAAGAGTTTCAGAGTAAGCATTACACAATCTCCAAGATGATTTTTTAGAAAAAAAAAGAAAATAGATCTTCCATTTTTCTACCACATATCCTATTTTGATACCAAGAAATGAGGTTTTTTCTAGAAATGTATTGTCACAAATGCATTTGTTTTTCATTAAAAAATTGCGTTTATATCCAAATTTAGATATTGTGAGAGACCCTAATAGGGTTAGGGTCTTTGACTGGATGGCTGGAAGGCTCAAAAACGAGGAAATGGGGGTAAGCCTGATTTATGGCGACTATCCACGAATTTCAATGTATGAATCAGGGATTTATACTATAAAACTTATCTGATTTTATTTTATCAATTGTTAGAATTTTTTCTCGAGGAAATCATGCATTTTCTAGGATATTATTATTTAGGATCTTATCGAAAACTTACAGCAGCCTGCCAAACAAAAGCTAAGAGAAAAAAAAACAGAGGTATGACTGGCATAACATCTACGATTGGATTCAAAAAAGCATAGGCTTCAGGCAATTTGCCGAAGAAAAAACTACTCGAATAAAGGGGCGAATTAATACAAATACAGATCAAACTAACGATATTAAGCATAACAGACATTTTGTTCTTGGAGATAATTGCATTTTGGTTGCCTTTTTGATATAAGGAAAAAGAAAGTAAGGTAAGATAGACAAAAATCCTTCTTTTCTTTGAATCCATCCAACCAAAAATTCTCCAATTCTCAAAGGAGAATAGAAGAAATCATACTTTCATACAATATCTTAATTGAATTCTATGTAATGATCAATAAATTAAGTTGAATTCTGTATCTATATGTATCAAAATCCTAGTACCGGTCTATTCTATTATTCTATAGATATAGAAGATCTATATTCTATAGATAGATTCTATATCTAGATATATATTTAGATATTTATTTGGGCTGTAGTTGACAAACAACCAATAACAATATTATTGTTTCTTAGTGTCGATTAGCAATCGAAATGGGGCGTGGCCAAGTGGTAAGGCAACGGGTTTTGGTCCCGCTATTCGGAGGTTCGAATCCTTCCGTCCCAGCGCGGATCCACTTTTTATACTGCATTATTCCCATATAAACTATATCATAATATAAAAAAAAGTGGGGGGTGGATAGGCATAGGCTATATTAATTAGAAATTTAAGCATCTGTGTCTGCTTGAATTTCATTAACAAACGATCAAGTTCCATGTTCTATAGTATGGTATTTATACTATATCTATAACAAACAGTGACAATTGTTCAGTCTATCTGATAGATATGAGAAACCTTCCCTATTTTTTTTTCGATTTTGATTTTCGTAATCTTATTAAAAAAATAAAAATTCAAATCTTAACTTACATTATTTTTTCTACATCTCATTCTCATGAAAAAAAATGGATTTCTTTCTTTTTTTCTTTGATCTATTTCAAATTTTTATTTGAAATTAGTGATGAGTCAATTCAAAAAGAAAGACTGATCTTCCTATAAAGATCAAAGGCGATGCTTTTTGTCCAATTTTCTTCAAATCCAATCAAATTAAATAATGATGTTTAATTTAAATTAAATAGTGAATTTCACTTAGAAAAATTTTTAATGATTTGGAATCTTTGAAAAAGTAGAAAATCATTTAATTTATCCTATTAAGTCACTTGAAAATGTAGATTCAAAAACTTATTCATTTTTATTTATATTAATATATATCTATAATTATTATTAATATAAATTAATATTATTTTAATTTAATTATTTTATTTATATATTTCTATATATAGATTTCTTTTTTCTTTCTATTATCTATATATTCTATTAGTAATTAGTATGTTAAATATGTTCAAAATGTTGTCTTACTAAGATTTTTTCAGAAAAATCTTGTTTCATATATTCATATATAGAAGAAAAGGTATAGATTACGATGTCTATGGACAGCTGAACCGATGACTATTCATGATTCCATGATTGAATCAATTCCATACCGGTATACCGGTTCCAAATTAGAGGAATGTTATGGTAAAACTTCGTTTGAAACGATGTGGTAGAAAGCAACGTGCGACTTGAAGGATATGACCCATTGTGGATTTTTACATCCATCATTTTAAATTTGTCTAGGAATGAGGTGCTCTTGGCTCGACATTGTTTGTTCTGTTACACTTGAACCCTTCATTTTTTGTCGGGTTGTAATGTAAATAGTCCATGATGGAGCTCGAACAGAAAGTATTAATTCATTTCTCAGGGGCAAGGATCTAGGGTTAATGCCAATCAACTGGAACAACTTCGTAAATATATGGAAAATTGAAAGGATCCAATTCGAGCAAGTTTCCAATTCAAAAGCAAAACTTGTTGAAATTGATCCAAAATTTTCGATTCAACGTGTATCATGCTAGAATCAACCATCCATAGGATTCTTTGATAGAAAGAAATCAAAAAGGGTATGTTGCTACCACTTTGAAAGGATTAAGAAGCACCGAAGTAATGTCTAAACCCAATGATTAAAAATAAGAATAAAGGGTTTAAAAACAAGGAAACACCCTTTGTAATTGTTAATTCTCTCGATAGTCTCAATAATTGGATCCGACTAAAGAATCCAAATAGAATTTGAAATAGTTTAACCGGGATAAACGAAAGGGAGTAAAGACTACTCAATAAATGAAATTGACTAAAGATTTTCCTTTGAGCTATTTAAGAGTTATCCGATTTGAGTTATGAGTACGAACTGTTTCTTTTTCATTTTTCAAGAAGAAAAAGACTGAAATCATAGTCTAATTGATATTCATTTTATAGGTCCATTTGTCATTTAATTTATTATTTATTAGAATTAGATACATAGGCAAAACTTCGAATTAAATCATTTTTTCTCGAGCCGTACGAGGAGAAAACTTCCTATACGGTTCCAGGGGGGGTATTGTTCATCTATATCTATCCCAATGAGCCGTCTATCGAAT